GCACAACCAAAAGAATATTTCGAGGGTCTACAAGAAGATAAAAAAATACGAGACTGTATCAAGAATTATGTACAAAAAAATAGGAGAATAGTCTCGGGTGTCGAGGGAATTGCACGTATAGAGATTCAAAAACGAATTGATCTAATTCAGGTCATAATCTATATGGGATTTCCAAAATTCTTAATTGAAGATGGGTCACGCAAAATCGAAGAATTACAGATGAATATAAAAAAAGAACTTAATTGTATGAACCGACAACTTAACATTACTATTACAAGAATTGAAAATCCTTACGGGAATCCTAATATTCTTGCAGAATTTATAGCCGGACAATTAAAAAATAGAGTTTCCTTTCGAAAAGCAATGAAAAAAGCTATTGAATTAACTGAACAAGCGGCTACAAAAGGAATTCAAGTGCAAATTGCGGGTCGTATCGACGGAAAAGAAATCGCGCGCGTCGAATGGATCAGAGAGGGTAGGGTTCCTCGACAAACTATTGGAGCGAAAATTGATTATTGTTGCTATACAGTTCGAACTATATATGGGGTCTTAGGAATCAAAATTTGGATATTTATAGACGAAGAATAAAGAAGAGACCTTCCTTGTCTTTCTGTTCTATTAAGGGATAGAACATAAAATGACAAATGCTTTCTGTTTGTTTTATGTTCAATAAAAAAAAATGAACAGTTCTAAATTCTATAAGGTTAAATAAAAATTGGAGGGATTATTTGATATAACTGCTATGCTTAGTCCGAAAAGAACGAAATTCCGTAAACAACATAGAGGAAGAATGAAAGGAATGTCTTATCGAGGTAACCGTATTTGTTTCGGTAGATATGCTCTTCAAGCACTTGAACCTGCTTGGATTACATCTAGACAAATAGAAGCAGGACGACGTGCAATGACACGAAATGTACGCCGCGGTGGAAAACTGTGGGTACGTGTATTTCCAGACAAACCGGTTACAGCAAAAACCGCGGGAACACGTATGGGTTCGGGGAAAGGATCCACCAAGTATTGGGTAGCTGTCGTTAAACCTGGTAGGATACTTTATGAAATGGGTGGAGTAGCCGAAAATCGAGCACGACGGGCTATTTCAATAGCGGCGTCAAAAATGCCTATAAAAACTCAATTCATTATTTCAGAATCTCAGAATAGTAAGATAGGACAAAAAGTCTTAAGAATAAAAAAAAAATAAAAAAAACAATTGTAGGTATCTTTTTCTTTTTGACAAACAATATTTCTTTTTTTTTCTTTGTCCTTTGTTGCACTGAAAGAACAGATTACAAAAAAAATGATTCAACCTCAGACCCTTTTGAATGTGGCAGATAACAGCGGGGCTAAAAAATTGATGTGTATTCGAATCATAGGAGCTAGTTATCGTCGATATGCTCATATTGGTGACGTTATTGTTGCTGTGGTCAAGGAAGCGGCACCAAAAACAGCCGTAGAAAGATCAGAAATAGTCAGAGCTGTAATTGTACGTACTTGTAAAGAACTCAAACGCGACAACGGCATCATAATACGATATGATGACAATGCTGCAGTTATCATTGATCAAAAAGGAAATCCAAAAGGAACTAGAATTATTGGTGCAATCGCCCAGGAATTGAGACAGTTAAATTTCACTAAAATAGTTTCATTAGCTCCTGAGGTATTATAAGGCAAGACCTCAATATAGTTATACTATTTAATTCAGTATTTAAATGACATAAATAAATTAGTAGATCGGCGTTTCATGCATATACCTTTAATAAAATAAGTCAAAAAAAAACATGTTGATTATAACAAAATTGGGGAGCAACACGAATTTTCGTTTACCATGGGTAGCGACACTATTGCTGACATACTAACCTCGATACGAAATGCTGATATGAATCGAAGGGGAAGGGTTCGATTGGTATCTACTAAGATTACCGAGAACATTGCTAAAATACTTTTACGAGAGGGTTTTATCGAAAACGTAAGAAAGCATCAGGAAGGCAAAAAATCCTTTTTGGTTTTAACCCTACGACATAGAACAAATAGAAAAGGAACATATAGAACTTTTTTAAATTTAAAAAGAATCAGCCGACCCGGTCTGCGAATCTATACTAAATATCAAAAAATTCCTAGAATTTTAGGCGGGATGGGGATTGTAATTCTTTCAACTTCTCGAGGTATAATGACAGACCGAGAGGCCCGACTAGAAGGAATCGGCGGAGAAATTTTGTGTTATATATGGTAATCCATCTGATATCTGAATTGTATTCAGAACTCCCCTCTTTTTTGGAAAAAAAAAAAGAAAAAAGACCGGGTTATCTAATAAAACTCCTCCCATCTTACCTTAGTTACTACTTCACGAAGGTTCTACCTGAAATGAAAGAAAAGTTCATGAAGGTTTAATTCCTGAATCACTTCTCAATACTAGTATGCTCCAGGGATTCGTTTAAATTTAAATAATGAAGATCTGATTCTCTGCTATACTTTTCAGGTACTTTTTCAGGTACTTTAAGAAGGA